ATAATGGAAAATAGGAAAGTAATAGGAATATTTTATTCAAGGAGACGACTTATCCTTATTTATTATAATTTATAATTCATTATAATAAGATTAGCAAATTTATAACTATACCTAGACTCTAATTCATTAGTATGTTATTACTATTATATAATTTATATAATGATATTAAATTATACAATTATACAATTTGTTACTTTTTTATTACAAATATCAACAATAATTTGATTCGTACTTCAAATAGGAATACTACCGCCGGAGTTTTTTGATTTATGAAAAAATCAAAGCCCCTTATCGGATTTGAACCGATGACTTACGCCTTACCATGGCGTTACTCTACCACTGAGTTAAAAGGGCTTGTTTGATTCAATTCCTGAATAAAGTCACTAGCCACTATGAGTTTAGTATATATACTTATTATAATATATGTACATATAATACATAGATATATCTTATATGCATAGCGGTTCGTTCAGAAATTAGAAATTTGACTTATCCAGTAAATTATAGGGGAGGATATACTAGTGAATATAGGTAAAATAAAAAGGTTTATTGATATTGGATTTGATAAATAGCAATACAATGAATTGTTTCCAATCCTAATTGACATCATAACGAAATTGATTTGATTGATACATATACCCACTAGTTTAACATAGATCCAACATATTTCATTGAATGATTGATAAAGAAATTTGGCGTAGCCTCTGAACTAAATTATGAACTAAATTATTGGCGGAAAAAAATGCTATAGAATCGTGAAAGATGGAAAGATCCTCCGTATCGAGTCATACCATTCCATTATATTGACAATTTAAAAAAACTATTCATACTATGAGCATAGTATGATGGCGGTCGTGCAAGTATGGTATGCCCCCATCGTCTAGTGGTTCAGGACATCTCTCTTTCAAGGAGGCAGCGGGGATTCGACTTCCCCTGGGGGTAGGGTACTACGAAAGGAAGTTGATCATGGATTATCAATAAGCCTGGAATTTTTTCTTCTGGGGTCGATGCCCGAGCGGTTAATGGGGACGGACTGTAAATTCGTTGGCAATATGTCTACGCTGGTTCAAATCCAGCTCGGCCCAAAAATTCGCCGATCTACCAGGAAATGGTATCATATAACCCATTTTGTGCTCTCCAGAAATGCCCGATCCCCCAATACGGAAGAGAAATTTTCTTCTCTGGTATATCTATACCACTATTTATTTACTCTATTTTTCCAACAAATTAGGATCTTGATAATGATTTAGATTCATATCAGGATCTGTAAGTATTAAAGTAAAATCTAAAGAAAAGGGGAAATAAAAAAACCTTTTTCATTGAAAAAGTAATTATCCAATTTATTTGGCAATAACAAAAGGATTACTAGTAATCCAGGTTGTTCTCACTAAAGCGCATACCCATATGGGTATCAATATATCACTCACGGCTCTGTTACAACACGCCAATTTGAATCTAAATTCAAAATTGAAAGGGTTAGAATAAAATCATAAAAATATGTATACATAATACTTTATTTTATTATGGTATTTACTTGGGATTGTAGTTCAATTGGTCAGAGCACCGCCCTGTCAAGGCGGAAGCTGCGGGTTCGAGCCCCGTCAGTCCCGACGGATCCAATAAAAAAATATATAAATTCCGCTCTCTATTTTTTGTGAAAGATTTTTGGGGAAAGTTAAGTAGAATTTCATTCCCAAGGGCAATCTCTCTTCTTTTTTTCTTTTTTTCACATTTATCATCAATGGGGGAATTTCCATTTCTTTGACTAGTACTGATTCGATTGATGGGAGATAGACATATGTGGATTTGTACAATTATTGGTAGCATCAGATTCCGGATTCCAAGAGATACCATACTGTACTGGGTATGGCTTTTTCGATTACTCCCGATCTGTCGAATACAGTAGAGTACTGTACGTTTCCCGGAAGTACATATATAAATGGAATTTGTACGATATAAAATAACTTTAATATAGTTATTGTAATAGAATATTTTCAGGGATCCCTTTTTTATTAGGGAGGGGATGCCATTTTTTTATTAAGGGGTTTCCTTGAAAGAACAAACTTTTCAAATTATTAGATAAAAAAATAGTGCATTTGATGGAATATTCTATTTTTTTATAACGAAACTTGTACTCGTCTTTATCATCCTTCTTTTGTTTTCCAAGAAGATTAGATCAGTAAAAAAGGGAGTTTAGAACTTAGCTCTTTATTTAGCTTCTATTGTTTGTTGGGATTAGTTTAGAATCAATGGTAAGGGTTCGATGATACTTTATCAGATGGTTGTACAAAGAGGGCGGTAGGTTATAGAAAAGAAAGAATGGAAAAGAATGATAAATAAAAAAAAAATAAAGGAAGTCTTGGTTGGATCAGGAATAAAATTTTGAGTTCGGTATGGATAAAAGATCTTCCTATGTTATACTATTCAATTCTTGACGATGAGTTGATTTGATAGTGCAGATATTGTTATTCATGATATTGATCCGATTCGATATCATCGAGATGTAATTCATCCCATTGAATTTACAAGCGAAAGATTTATTATCTCTATGGGATTAACTCCCGAGTTATTGCGAATTAAAGAAAAATGAAACAATGAGATTATGGAAGTAAATATTCTCGCATTTATTGCTACTGCACTGTTTATTCTAGTTCCTACCGCTTTTTTACTTATAATATACGTAAAAACAGTCAGCCAAGGTGATTAATTTGAATTAAACTTGACTTTTTAGTTCTTATCAATAATTGAAGAGAAGAAAGGGATTCAAATTTCGCGTCTTAAATGAAATGGGCAGACTAGAATTAGCCGTATTCTATGAGATACGATAGTATGGTAGAAAGATTCAGATATTTCTTTCTACCATACTATCCATACTATAACTACTATTGTTATTGTAGTGTATAAAGGTGTATTGTAATCCAAGTTAATTTAATAGAGATCAATCTACAATAGTATCGTCATATTCCTATATATCGATGTATATATATGGATATCAATTACATATTATATATATAATGTATATAGTGCCCCCCCCCAATTCTATTTCTTTGCTTTATACATCTGTCTTGTATTTAATTTGTGTTGATTTCAATTAATTAGAAATGATCGAAAAGCGACTCGTACGATTCTAATTCCCGGATTGCTGATTATTTTCAATATGAATCCCGATCAAAAGAATCAAAGGCCTCTTCGATGGGTATAATAAAAGAAAATAAAGTAATCTTTTTATTAGCATTCCGACGAAGAAGTCATTGATCGATCAGTTGACAGATGATCCATGGAAACTTCTTCGGATTTCGAAAAAAAGGGGGAAAGGGTTAGTAAACCTCGTCAATTTTTAACGTTTGAACAGTGAGTTCAATAAAACAAACACAACATAAATAAAATTTCCCAAATATTAAAACAAACAGGAAGTGCGCAATATGTGACTCGCCCAAGACAATATTTTAGTCTGTGTAGTATCTCGTTAGGCAACTACTATGCCTGTGTTGTTTCCGATAGAAAATGTGTATCTACGTAATGTAATAACGGAACTATTTTCTCTTTGAATAATAAAAGGGGAAACAAAAAAGTCAAATAAAAAAAGTTCAGCTCTTCCTCACGGTCCATATCTAATTTTGGTAAGAGTCGGTTCATCGAAATAGAAAATTGATCAAGAATTCGGTTGGAATAAATTTACTACCATTTGTATTTCTTTTACTTTGTATTCTTTTTACTTTCGAAATACGAACACGGAAATAATTTAAATATTTGTTTGATTGAAAGAGTATTCTTCATATATATTATTCATAAACTACATTACTACACTAAAACCCAAGAAAATTTTGAAATACAGATATTTTTTATTTCTATTTCAATTTAAAAATTGAATTTTAAATTGAAATAGTGTTGAAATAGTTAAATTTCAACTAAAAAAAGCTTTTCGGAACTGAAAGATTTATAAAAAAAATTGATACAGTTTAATTCCTAAACTCAATTAGTAGTATTTCTAGAGTCCACTTCTTCCCCATACTACGAGTGAAAGGGAAAATGTAAAGACTACCATTAAAGCAGCCCAAGCGAGATTTACTATATCCATGTGAATTATGTCCCCTATCTCTATGAAGGAATTATTGAATTATTGTTCACTAATAAATAATAGTGGAATCACTGACGCAGAGTCAAAAAGTAATTCTGACCTAACATCGTTGATGAAACAATCCAATAAATCCAATTATAACTTCTAAGAGGGTCTTATAAGATTTCTAGTATAATCAGAAAAGGTTAAGCACAAGCAAAATATGCGGAGACCCCCTTGGAAGTATCAAAGAAATGATACTAATATGTAGAAATAATAAAAATCTATTCTTTCTTTTGTTGCCCTTCATTAAGTTAAGTAAAAACTTATAGAAGAAAAGTAGATCACTACCTAGCCCATACCCTATTTCTTTCCCATTTTGTTTTGATCTAATCCTTACCGTCTCCTTAATTGTCTCTATGAAAACAATCGGAGGACGTCCTATTATGTTCTGTTCTTGACTAGAGGTTAACGAAAAAAGAATAAAAGTATCTAAGTAAAAGCCAATTACCCATTCAATCGAATTAATATTGATTGAATGCCGGAGTACTCAAAGACTTTGATGAATATGTATACTAAAGTATCTTCTGGCCTTTCCGCAACTAAAAATGGAATTCTATTTCCGTCCTGCTATCCAATCTAATTCAAAACCCGGCCCGTAGACACTCCATTGCTAATGGAAGGACTATCACGATTTATCATATCAGTTTCCTCCGTTTGCTTCCGCTGGAAAAAATTTTCCAAATTATATCAGCAAAACAGAAGAAGGTATGTCGATTCTTTTGGTGATTAGGCGACACCCGGATTTGAACTGGGGAAAAAGGATTTGCAGTCCCCCGCCTTACCGCTCGGCCATGCCGCCAAAACGATACCAAATCCAAATCTCTGAAAAAATTTTCCTTTTGCCTTCTTATTTATTGTACTTGTATTTTGAATCTTAATC